TGTATCCGCCTTTCGAAATTATGTATCCACTTTTCAAAATTATGTATCCATTTCTTATGAGATTATACGGAAAAGATGGCGGTTGATTCTTCCAGGATGGAATCGGATTTCGAGGAAGTGTTTACAGAATCTTATTCTGTTCGAAGAAATGATTCATCGAAATCATGAGTCACCCGTTCCATTGATATGGACACATCCGAGATCCCCAAATGCTCAGGAGTTCCTCTATTCAATCCTTTTCCTTCTTTTTGTTGCTGGATATCTCGTTTGTACACCTCTTCTCTTTGTTTCCCGAGCCTCTAGTGAGTTACAGACAGAGTTAGAAAGGATCAAACCTTTTACGATTCTAACATACGGGATTGAGTTGCAAAACCTTCTGGGTGAGTATCCTACAAACGAATATGAATATAAACTGGATCCGCTGGATTTTTTCTGGTTTTTTTTCAGGTTAAAGACTCTCTTTCTACTTGCTCTGGAACAATTAGGAGATTTTCTGCGAGAAATACCGGTTTATGTTTCTGGCGGCAACATGCGTCCTAAGAAGAACTATTTTCTTAGCTATCTCATCAGTATTCTACCAGATCCCACCAATCGAATCACTTTGGTGAGAAATACGAGACATCTAAGTCGTACAAGTAAAGAGATCCATTCATTGATAATAAAAGAGATGAAAGAGAAAGATAAAGATAACCATGATTTTATTTCTAATCAAATAGGTTTTTGGTCACTCGTGAACGTTGATTGGATTGATGAGAAAACAGAATCCTGGTTGTTTGAGAACGGTAAATGGATTGATGCTTATGAGGAAGAAGAACAATTCTTGACTCATTTCTTCACCTTAACGACAAAGAAAAGGATAGATCAAATTCTATTGAGTCTGACTCATACTCATAGTGATCATTTATCAAAAAACGACTATGGTTATCAAACGTTTGAACAACCGGGATCAGTTTACTTACGATGCTTGGTTGACATTCATAAAAAGTATCTAATGAATTATGAGTTCAATAGATCCTGTTTAGCAGAAAAACGGATCTTCCTTGCTCATTATCAGATACTCGCTTATTTACAAACCTCGTATTCGTATAGGACTGATAGTTCTCATTTCCCATCTCATCCTCACGCAAAACCAATACTCTTTGCGTTTCGCCCAGTCCTATCCCCTTCTAGAAATATTTTAGTGATAGGTTCTCAAGGACTTGGACGATCCTGTTTGGTCAAATACCTAGCGGAAAACTCCTTTTTTCCTTTCATTATGTTATCTACGGATGAGTTTCGGGAGGACATGCCTGACTACTTTATAACTGACGATGATGAGATGGATGAGTTTGAGGACAGCCTTTTTTATTTTTTTGATAATTACGATTTTGATGATGACGATTTTGATGATATTGGCGATATCGGTGCTGGCTTTGATTTTGATAAGGGGCTGTGGACAACTATGATGGAAGCGTCAGCTTTCTATAGGTGGTCGACAGCAGCAAAGACTGCCCCGTTTGATACCACCTTTCAATTACAATTAATTCGATTAGAATTCGCAAAAGCAATGTCCCATTGCATAATATGGATTCCAAACATTCATGATATGTCTGTGGAGGAGTCGAATTACGTATCCCCCGGTCTATTCGAGAACTATATCTACGGAAATCGTGAAAGAGGTTCCATTAGAAACTTTCTTGTTATTGCTTCGACTCATATTCCCAAAAAAATGGATCCCCGCCTAGTAGGTTCGAATAGATTCAATACATGCATTAAGATGCGAAAGCCTCTTCTTTCACAACGGCGAAAGAACTTTTTCGTTCTTTCCGATACTAAGGGATTTCCCTTGGAAAAGAAAATGTGCCATACTAACGGATTCGGGTCCATAACCATAGATCCCAGTGCACAAGGTTTTGTAGCACTTGCCAATGAGACCCAATCAATTAGTCTTTCACGGAAGAAATCAATTATAGACGCTAATACAATTAGACTCGCTCTTCATAGACCAAATTTGGTGTATCGATACCGGGAGGTAAGCCCGGTTAGTGAGCATGGGGTCGTTTCCTATCAGATAGGAAGGGCTGTTGCGCATAATGTGCTTCTAGGTTATTGCTTAAGTAATTGCCCCGTAGATCCTATATCTATGTTTCTAACCAAATACCCCCCTCTGCTGGGGGATTCTTTTTTGCACAAATGGTACTTCGAACTTGAAATGAGCATGAAGAGATTAACGATACTTCTTTATCTTTTGAGTTTTTCTGCCGGACCGGTCGCTCACGATACTTGGTCTACACTCAGACCCCCTGATCGAGGGACCACCGCTTACTTGAGATTCGGTCGGTGTGATGCCGATCTAGTTAATGGCCTATTAGAACTAGAAGTCGCTCTGGTGGGATCCTCACGGGCAGAAAAAGATTGCAGTCAGTTTGATAATGATCGAGCGACATTGCTTCTTCGGTCCGAACCAAGGAATCCGTTCGATATGCTCGAAAATGGAACTTGTTGTATCATTGATCGGAGA